AGTTGTCATTGATCAAGAAGGAAATCCAAAAGGAACTCGAGTTTTTGGTGCGATCGCCCGAGAATTAAGAAAGTTAAATTTTACTAAAATAGTGTCATTAGCCCCTGAAGTATTATAAGATAAGACCATCATCATCATATAGAATTATAAGTTCTAGTAGAGTATTTTGAATGATTAATAGATTGTGTCTCACGTATATACCTTTAATAATGTTACTTCATAACAAAAAATATCATGTTTATTATATCAAAATTTTGAGGAACCAAAAATTTCAGTTCATTATGGGTAGGGACACTATTGCTGACATAATAACCTCTATACGAAATGCTGACATGCATAGAAAAGTAACGGTTCGAATATCATCTACTAGCATCACTGAAAGCATTGTAAAAATACTTTTAAGAGAAGGTTTTATAGAAAACGTGAGAAAACATCGGGAAAACAACAAAGATTTTTTGGTTTTAACCCTACAACATAGAAGAAATAGGAAGGGGCCATCTCAAACTATTTTAAATTTAAAACGGATAAGTCGACCTGGTCTACGAATCTATTCTAACTATCAAAGAATTCCTAGAATTTTAGGTGGTATAGGGATTGTAATTATTTCTACTTCTCGAGGTATAATGACAGACCGAGAGGCTCGATTAGAAGGAATCGGCGGAGAAATCTTGTGTTATATATGGTAATCCTTCTATTATCAAAATTAGATACGAAATTGGCTATTTGTGAAAAAAAAAAAGAGAAAGAGTTATCTAATATCACTCCTCCTCCATTAGTTGATACTTCAAGGGGGTTTTACCTGGAATGAAAGAACAAAAATGGGTTCATGAAGGTTTAATTACTGAATCACTTCCCAACGGTATGTTCCGGGTTCGTTTAGATAATGAAGATCTAATTCTAGGTTATGTTTCAGGAAGGATCCGACGTAGTTTTATACGGATACTACCAGGAGATAGAGTCAAAATTGAGGTAAGTCGTTATGATTCAACCCGAGGGCGTATAATTTATAGACTCCGCAACAAAGATTCGAACGATAACAAAGATTCGAACTCGAACGATTAGGTGATTTAAGAGTACTTTTGGGGAGAGACAATTCGAGATTGAAAATTCAATTTCAAGAAACTTATTTTCTTCCGCGAAGTAAATTAGGAATTAAGTTTAAGTTAAGGAATGAAAAATATGAAAATTAGGGCCTCTGTTCGTAAAATTTGTGAAAAATGTCGACTGATCCGTAGGCGGGGACGAATTATCGTAATCTGTTCCAACCCAAGACATAAACAAAGACAAGGATAATTTTTATAAAAGGAACTCCCAAAATGGACAAATAAAAATAAAGGATCTGTTTTAACATGAAATGGATATATCCATAATATCTCTGACTCATATTTATGAGATGCTAAAATATGGCAAAACCTATACCAAGAATTGGTTCACGTAGGAATGGACGTATTGGTTCACGTAAAAGTACACGTAGACTACCAAAGGGAGTTATTCATGTTCAAGCAAGTTTCAACAATACCATTGTGACTGTTACAGATGTGCGGGGTCGAGTTGTTTCTTGGTCCTCGGCCGGTACTTGTGGATTCAAGGGTACAAGAAGAGGGACACCATTTGCTGCTCAAACAGCAGCAGGAAACGCTATTCGTACAGTAGTGGATCAAGGTATGCAACGAGCAGAAGTAATGATAAAAGGTCCTGGTCTCGGAAGAGATGCAGCATTACGGGCTATTCGCAGAAGTGGTATACTATTAAGTTTCGTACGAGATGTAACCCCTATGCCCCATAATGGCTGTAGACCTCCTAAAAAAAGACGTGTGTAAAAATAAAGATTGAAGCGATTTCAAGAGAAATAAATGATTCAATGATCTCATCAAATAATATTATGATGGTTCGCGAGAAAGTAAGAGTATCTACTCGGACACTAGAGTGGAAGTGTGTTGAATCAAGAGTAGACAGTAAGCATCTTTATTATGGACGCTTTATTTTGTCGCCACTTATGAAAGGTCAAGCCGACACAATAGGCATTGCGATGCGCAGAGCTTTGCTTGGAGAAATAGAAGGAACATGTATCACACGTGCAAAATCTCAGAAAATACCACATGAATATTCTACCATAGGAGGTATTCAAGAATCAGTACATGAAATTTTAATGAATTTGAAAGAAGTTGTATTGAGAAGTAGTCTGTATGGAATTCGCAACGCATCTATTTGTGTCAGTGGTCCCGGATATGTAACTGCTCAAGATATCATCTCACCACCTTCTGTGGAAATCGTTGATAATACACAGCATATCGCTAGCCTGACTGAACCAATTGACTTGTATATTAGATTACAAATTGAAAGGCATCGCGGATATTGTCTAAAAACGGCAAATAACTTTCAAGACGGAAGTTATCCCATAGATGCTGTATTCATGCCTGTTCGAAATGTGAATTATAGTATTCATTCTTATTATGGGACTGGGAATGAAAAACAAGAGATACTTTTTCTCGAAATATGG